TATCGATATCTCCCTTCAATGAATATTTTTTCTATGGGTTGACCAATCCCAATCGTCAACTAGAATGATTTCCTTTTCAATTGATTTGATTCAATGAGGGGCCAAAAAATTTTTCATAAATACTAAATGGAATGAACTTTGATCAATCACTTTTTACGCAATGAGTCTGTACTAATCAATTTGTCCTTTTTGATTGTATCCATGCAGGATCATGATAAAGAGCGGGAAAGAAGAATTTACAAAAACGGAATTTCTAAAAAATCAAAAATGGGCTGGTTCGAAGAGGGGATCGAATTGAATGGCGCTAAGGCAACTCTTGTAGCTGTTTCGACGAATGATTCTCAAATCCGATTGGCTCTAAGATGGATGAAGGGTTGGTTTCCATTAGGAAAGAAATACATGTATATGGTATATTAGCTAGTTCGATAGGAATTAACGATCGATCTAATTTGACCTCCGAATGTGAATTTATGCGGAGAGTCTCCTATGCGAAGTTCGTAGTTATTTCGACTGGATGAATCGTAGCGAGGGAAGAATTAAATCATAATTCATTGGGTGAGTGTATCATTAACCATTTCTTTTTTTGGGACGAGGAACTTATCATGAATCCACTGATTTCTGCCGCTTCCGTTATTGCTGCTGGATTGGCTGTAGGGCTTGCTTCTATTGGACCTGGAGTTGGTCAAGGTACTGCTGCGGGCCAAGCGGTAGAAGGTATCGCAAGACAGCCGGAGGCGGAGGGGAAAATACGAGGTACTTTGTTACTTAGTCTAGCTTTTATGGAAGCTTTAACCATTTATGGCCTGGTTGTCGCATTAGCACTTTTATTTGCGAATCCTTTTGTTTAATCTTAGAAATATGAAAACCTTTTTTTCATTTTGGATTGCCTTTTCCTTCTGCTTTGCTTTTTCAAATTCTAGCAAGATTTCATTCTTACAATTCCTCATTCGTTGAAAAAATAACCCACGGGAAGGGCTGATTTGCGGATGAGGAATTAGCATGCCGACTCGCTTTCAGCCTTCCCCTTTGTAGTCCAAGCAGGCCAAGGGTTGCAGCAGGGAATTCAGAATTTCTTCGAAAATCAAATAGATTTTCGAGTCGATTTCTAAATAGGAAGAAATGAGAAAATAAGAATGATTATCCTCTTGATTAATTGCGTCAGTACCCAACCAAGATCCCCCCATAGAAAGGGGGCGAAGTGATACAAAGTGATAAAAAAAGACTTCTGTTCGATTTTTGAGTCTATCTATAAGAGGAGATCATATGAAAAATGTAACCGATGCTTTCCTTTCTTTAGGCCACTGGCCATTCGCCGGGAGTTTCGGATTTAATACCGATATTTTAGCAACAAATCCAATAAATCTAAGTGTAGTGATTGGGGTATTGATCTTTTTTGGAAAGGGAGTGTGTGCGAGTTGTTTCTTTCAAGAATAGGCTGGATCCAACCAGCTGTACTTTTTCCGTTATAACTAGGAACGAAAGGTGCATGAGCTTGCGAATTCCTTCTAAATAAATGAAATCAATTCAGAAATCATAGGGAAGAACCATAGCATTTCGTAATTCATTGGTCAATAGACTTTGATTCTCTATCACCTAATAATGTGGGATCAGTAACATGGTTAAAGCTAAATCATTTGAAGTCCAGACGCAGCTTGGTATTCTTTCTACCCCTCTGTTATTATATATATGTTAATATAGAGATGGCTTCAAAAAAAAATCATTTTATTGCTATAGAACACTCATATCGATAAACTGATTGAAACTACTTAATTGGATTTGATTCCCTTTTTAGACAATGCTGAATGGACAACCTATCTATTATTGTGTCTTAAAGTAAGAAACCGTTTTTGGATTGCAAAAAGAAAACTAAACAACTTTGCTGACAATTACATAGTTTTTGTTTGGTCAGAAGAGTCCTCCGAATCTTTTTGTCTTGGATTCGTGATTCCTTTCAAGAATTTGTTCTTTTTGAATATGACGAGAGAATAGAGGATAGGCTCATTACATTCAAAAAAAGATATATGAATTTACCATACAAAATACGTAATTGAAGTAATTGAGCGTGAGAGCCAAATGAATCGAAAAATTCATGTTTGGTTCGGGAAGGGATCATGGAAATTTGGAAAGGAATGGAAATAATCTACTTTCATTAAGTGATTTATTAGATAATCGAAAGCAGCGAATCTTGAATACTATTCGAAATTCCGAAGAATTATGCGAGGGAGCCATTGAACAGTTGGAAAAAGCCCGGGCTCGCTTACGTAAAGTAGAAATAGACGCAGATCAGTATCGAGTGAATGAATACTCTTCGATAGAACGGGACAAATTGAATTTGATTAATTCCATTTATACGACTTTGGAACAACAAGAAAATAACAACAAGGAAACTCTTCGTTTTGAACAACAAAGGGCGATTAATCAAGTCCAACAATGGGTTTTACAACAAGCCTTACAAGGAGCTTTAGGAACGCTGAATAGTTGTTTAAACAATGAGTTACAT